CAAGAAAAGAAGTAGTCCTAACAAAAAAAGTTATAATGGAAAAGAAAAATCACCAAAATTTTTTTGGAAAATATTAAAAATAAAAAGAAGAAGCAATCGATTAATCTATAAATTAGATTTGTTTATAAAAATTTTAATTAAAAGAATATACATCGATATCTTTCTATGTATCATTCATATTGCTAGAATTCCTACACAACTAGTTCTTGAATCAAGAAATTGTTTTGATAAATACATTTACAATAATAAAACAAACCAAGAAATAAAAAATAAAAAAAACAAAAAAGAAATTAACTTTATTTCGACTCTAAAAAGTGAACTTTACAATATTAAGAATAGTAAGAGGAATTCACATCTTTTTTTTGACTTATCCTCTTTATCACAAGCATATGTATTTTACAAATTATCACAAACCCAAGTTATTAATTTGTATAAGTTAAGATCTATTTTTGAGTATCATGGAACTCCCGTTTTTCTTAAGACTGCAATAAAAAATTATTTTGTAACACAAGGAATATTTCATTCCGAATTAAGACATACAAAACTTTCAAGTTCTGAAACGAATCAATGGAAAAACTGGTTAAGAGGTCATTATCAATACAATTTATCTCAGATTAGATGGTTTGGATTAATACCACAAAAATGGCGAACTACAATAAATGAAGGTGGTATTACCCAAAATAAAGATTTAACAAAATGGAATTCGTATGAAAAAGACCGATTACTTTATCACAAAAAACATAAGGATTTTAAAGTATATCCATTACCAAACCAAAAAGATAATTTTCCAAAATACTATATATATAATCTTTTATCATATAAATCTATTAATTCTGAAATTAAGAAGTCCTCATATATTATTTATGGATCACCATCAGAATTAAATAACAACCAAAAAATTACTTTTAATTACAACAATTATAAACAAAATTTATTTGAAAGCCTGGAGGAAATTCCTATCAATCATTATCTAGAAAAGGGCGATATTATGTATATACAAAAAAATACAGATAGAAAATATTTTGATTGGACAATTCTCAATTTTTTTCTAAGACAAAAAATAGATATTGAGGCCTGGACCAAAATGGATTATAGCAGTAATATAAATACTAAGCTTGGAAGTAAGAATTACCAAAAAATTGATAAAATGGATAAAAACGATATTTTTTATCTGATGATTCATCAAGATTTAGAAATAAATCCAATCAATGACAAGAAACTTTTTTTTGATTGGATGAAAATGAATGAAGAAATCCTAAACCCAATATCGACAAATCTGAAACTTCCGTTCTTCCCAGAATTTGTGCCACTTTATAATGTATACAAAATAAAACCATGGATTATACCAAGCAAATTACTTCTTTTAAATTTAAATAAAAAAAAAAACATCAATGAAAAGAAAAAATTCCATTTTTTTAGACCATCGAATGAAAAAAGATATTCTGAATTAATGAATCGAAATCAAGAAGAAAAAGAACCCGCGGGCCGAAGAGGCCTTGGATCATATTCACAAAACCAAGATAAAATGAAAAAACACTATAAGATCCGGAATAAGATGAGACCAGAAATGATTTTCTTACGGAAACACTATTTGCTTTTTCAATGGATAATAGACGATGGTTTAATTCCGAATTTAACTGAAAGAATGATCAATAATATCAAGATATATTGTTACTTGCTTGGACTGAGAAATCCAAGAGATACTACTATATCGTCTATTCAAAGGAAAGAAATAAATCTGGATATAATGGTGATTCGAAAAAAATTGACTCCTATAGAATTGAATAAAAAGGGGATATTTTTTATCGATCCCATTCGTTTGTCTGTAAAAAACGACGGATACTTTATTATATATCAAACCGTAGGTATATCATTGGTTCATAAGAGTAAGTACCAAACTCCTCAAAGATATCGAGAACAAAGATATATCAATAAAAATAAATTGGATGAATCTATCCCAAGATATCAAATAATAATTCGAACGAGAGACAAAAAACATTATGATTTTATCGTTCCTGAAAAGATTTTATCATCTAGACATCGTAGAGAATTGAGAATTCTAATTTCTTTCAACTCAAAGAATATAAATAGTGTGGATAAAAATCGAGTATTTTGTAACAAAAAGAACATAAAAAACAGGAATCCTTTTTTGGATCAAAAAAAGCATCTTGATATAGATAAAAACGAATTAATTAAATTAAAGTTATTTCTTTGGCCTAATTATCGATTAGAAGACTTAGCTTGTATGAATAGATATTGGTTTAATACCAATAATGGAAGCCGTTTTAGTTTGTTAAGAATATATCCACAATTAAAAATCGGTTGATGGTACATTTTTCCTATATATTCTGTACCATTCCTATATATTCTGTACCATATAGAAAAGCAAACAGATGCACATATGCCCTGTCTTACGTCCCAGTTTAATATTAGATCATTTTTATTTAATACTAAGTCAATGACGTATCAATTTGTTTGGATAAAATCTATAAATCTATAAAATAAACGAATATATGGAATATTCCGAATTTTAGGTCTAAATTATTTGACGTTGTAAGTGTAAAAACGTACCATCTACTTTTTTATCCCTGTCCAACTAAAATTAAAATTCTTGTGTATACTAATTACTACATTAAAATGACTAATATTATTATTACTGATCGATAAAATAAAATATTTTATATGTAAATTAAAGGGTAGAAGGAGCTTTTTTATGATAAAAAATCCATTCAGTGCAATTATTTTGAAAGAGGAAAACGAAGACAACAAGGGGTCTGTTGAATTTCAAGTAGTGAGTTTCACCAATAGGATACGGAAACTTACTTCACATTTGGAATTGCACAAAAAAGACTATTTATCTCAGAGAGGTCTGCGTAAAATTCTAGGAAAACGTCAACGGCTGCTTGCCTATTTGTCAAAAAAAAATAGAGTACGTTATAAAGAATTAATCGGCCAGTTGGAGATTCGAGAAACAAAAAATCATTAATTTGAAGAGTCGTTTTGAATTTTCGCTTAAATTTTGATGAACCTCTTTTCGCTTTCAGTAATTCATGGAAGAATGAATCGGGAAAAAACCTATGACTGCACCAGCTACACGAAATGACCTTATGATAGTCAATATGGGCCCTCAGCACCCATCAATGCACGGTGTTCTTCGACTCATTGTTACTCTAGATGGTGAAGATGTTATTGACTGTGAACCGATATTGGGTTATTTACATAGAGGAATGGAAAAAATTGCGGAAAACCGAACAATTATACAATATTTACCTTATGTAACACGTTGGGATTATTTAGCTACTATGTTCACTGAAGCAATAACTGTAAATGCACCAGAGCAGTTAGGCAATATTCAAGTGCCTAAAAGGGCCAGCTATATCAGAGTCATTATGTTAGAGTTAAGTCGTATAGCTTCGCATTTGTTATGGCTTGGCCCTTTTATGGCAGATATTGGCGCACAGACCCCCTTCTTCTATATTTTTCGAGAAAGAGAATTGATATATGACCTATTCGAAGCTGCTACCGGTATGCGAATGATGCATAATTATTTTCGTATTGGAGGAGTCGCTGCTGATTTACCTTATGGCTGGGTAGATAAATGTTTGGATTTTTGTGATTATTTTTTAACAAGAGTTACTGAATATCAAAGGCTTATTACACGGAATCCTATTTTTTTAGAGCGAGTTGAGGGAGTAGGCATTATTGGCGGAGAGGAGGCAATAAATTGGGGTTTATCGGGACCAATGCTACGAGCTTCCGGAATACAATGGGATCTTCGAAAGGTTGATCATTATGAGTCTTACGATGAATTTGATTGGGGAGTTCAATGGCAAAAGGAAGGGGATTCATTAGCTCGTTATTTAGTACGAATCGGTGAAATGACAGAATCAATAAAAATTATTCAACAGGCTTTAGAAGGAATTCCGGGGGGGCCCTATGAGAATTTAGAAATCCGGCGCTTTGATAAAGTATGGGATCCCGAATGGAATGATTTTGACTATCGATTTATCAGTAAAAAACCTTCTCCTACTTTTGAATTGTCAAAACAAGAACTTTATGTGAGAGTCGAAGCCCCAAAAGGAGAATTAGGAATTTTTCTGATAGGAGATAAGGGTGTTTTTCCTTGGAGATGGAAAATCCGACCACCGGGTTTTATCAATTTGCAAATCCTTCCTCAATTAGTTAAAAGAATGAAATTGGCTGATATTATGACAATACTAGGTAGCATAGATATCATTATGGGAGAAGTTGATCGTTAAAATGATAATAGATACAACAGAAGTACAAGTTATCAATTCTTTTTTTAGATTGGAATCCTTAAAAGAGGTATATGAGATCATATGGATGCTTGTCCCTATTTTTACTCCTGTATTAGGAATCACAATAGGTGTACTAGTAATTGTTTGGTTAGAAAGAGAAATATCTGCGGGGATACAACAACGTATTGGCCCTGAATACGCCGGGCCTTTGGGAATTCTTCAAGCTTTAGCAGATGGTACAAAATTATTTTTCAAAGAGAATCTTCTTCCATCAAGAGGAGATACTCGTTTATTCAGTATCGGACCATCCATAGTAGTCACATCAATTCTACTAAGTTATTTAGTAATTCCTTTTGGATATCGCCTTGTTCTAGCCGATTTCAGTATTGGTGTTTTTTTATGGATTGCCATTTCAAGTATTGCTCCCGTGGGCCTTCTTATGTCAGGTTATGGATCAAATAATAAATATTCCTTTTTAGGTGGTTTACGGGCTGCTGCTCAATCAATTAGTTATGAAATACCATTAACTCTATGTGTGTTATCAATATCTCTACGTGTGATTCGTTAAGACATAAAATTTCCTCTATGTCTTTTCTTTCTAGGAAGGAAATTTCATGAGTTGAATATACATTTTTATTTTTTATTCATCATTCGGGTTGATGAACTAAACCAGATAGTTATATGAGTGAAAAAAACAGCTTCTTACTTTGCAGTAAAAAGATTCAGTCTCATTTCCTATGT